GTATTGATAATTCTGTTTTAAGTGATAGTGACAATTACAGCGATAATTACATTTTTGATGAAAGTCAGACTCCCACTAAGACAAATGGTAGGGATAAGAATCTTGAGTTCACTAAAAAATACAGGAATTTATGGATTCAATGTGAAAATTGTTATGAATTAAATTATAAGAAATTGTTGAAGTCAAAAATGAACATTTGTGATGAATGCGGATATCATTTGAAAATGAGTAGTTCAGAGAGAATCGAACTATCGATTGATCCAGGTACTTGGGATCCTATGGATGAAGACATGGTCTCAACGGATCCCATTGAATTTCATTCGGAGGAGGAACCCTATAAAGATCGTATTAATTCTTATCAAAAAGAGACAGGGTTAACCGAAGCCATTCAAACAGGTATAGGTCAACTAAATGGCATTCCTGTAGCAATAGGGGTTATGGATTTTCAGTTTATGGGAGGTAGTATGGGGTCCGTAGTAGGAGAGAAAATCACTCGTTTGATTGAGTATGCTACTAATAAAAATCTACCCCTTATTATAGTGTGTGCTTCCGGCGGGGCACGCATGCAAGAAGGAAGTTTGAGCTTGATGCAAATGGCTAAAATTTCGTCGGTTTTATTTGATTATCAATCAAATAAAAGGCTATTCTATGTATCAATTCTTACATCCCCTACTACTGGGGGGGTGACAGCTAGTTTTGGTATGTTGGGAGATATCATTATTTCCGAACCCAATGCCTACATTGCATTTGCGGGTAAAAGAGTAATTGAAGAAACATTGAATACGACAGTACCTGAAGGTTCACAAGAAGCTGAATATTTATTCGATAAGGGTTTATTTGATCCAATTGTACCACGTAATCCTTTAAAAGGCGTTCTAAGTGAGTTATTTCAGTTGCACGCTTTCTTGCCTTTAAATCAAAATTCGATTGAGCAGTAAGGTCAATTATTTATTTGTGGCAAAAAAAGTAGTTAGTTATCGTAATCAATCAAAGTCCAAATGATAAAGAATCAATCATAATAGAATAATGGGGATGGGGTTTTCGCGGTTGCCATACTAATTCTATAACTATTATAACTATATAGAATATAAAGAATCAAAAGTTGCAGATCAATTTTTTTATTTGATTTCATATCCTGATTACTAATCAGAGAACCTATATTCTATCAACATTCTTACTTCTGTAAATTGAAAATATGGCAAAGAAAACGAATTTTATCTTCCTTTCTTACATCTGGAAAATTCGAAAAAAATAGCCTTTTGCATCTTAATATATTTCTTGTCGAAGACTTTCCATTTTGACTAACAATAGAATATCTCTTGAATCAAATTATAACGAATCTTTCGGGACTTTGTAAGCAACTCTTTCTTTATTGATATTGAATTAAAAGACAAGAGCAAAAGAAGAAGAAAAGATGAAGAATAAAAAAGTTGATTATCAAACATATATTTTTTTGTGTCGAAGGCGAATTCAGTTCATTTAGTTAGTTCTACATTTCTTGAACTTAGTATATACTATACTCACTTAGATATAATTAGTATAATTATATAGAATTCAGTTCAGATAATTTTCGAACAATATAACAAACAGGTACAAATAGTAAATCGAGGTACCCATTCTATGACAGATATAAACCTTCCCTCTATTTTTGTTCCTTTCGTAGGCCTATTATTTCCGGCAATTGCAATGGCTTCTTTATTTCTTCATGTTCAAAAAAACAAGATTGTTTAGGCCGGATGGTGAGGCCAAATCACATTTTTTCAAGACTTAGACTTGATTGAGTCATAACACAGATATCTATTTATTGGAAAGTGGAATATGGTATAATGCATGATTTCTTTCGAACATAAGTGCAAGACATGCGAAACCTGATATAGGGGTAAATTCTTTTTTACTATTTTCAAATCAATAGATCAAGACGGGTCGGTCCATGTTTCAAATAGAAAGTCGATGCTTGTAGATATCTAGGGCGGGGTCATATGAAGGGGACGTTCTTATTTTCGATCGAACTTTTTTTATTAATTACCCCGACAGGTTCACATTAGAATAGTGCTAGTTGATGAGAGTTACTTAAGAAACAAAATAGCGTTAAGTTTAAGTAAAGTATAAGTGAAATTCATTTTGGTTATTCTATCAATTCAATTAAGTAAAATTAAATGCAACTAGATTAGTATGAATTGGCGATCAGAACGTATATGGATAGAACTTATAAGGGGGTCTCGAAAAACAAGTAATTTCTGCTGGGCCTTTATCCTTTTTTTAGGTTCATTAGGATTTTTATTAGTTGGAACTTCCAGCTATCTTGGTAGGAATTTGATATCTTTATTTCCCTCTCAACAAATAATTTTTTTCCCACAGGGGATCGTGATGTCTTTCTATGGGATCGCAGGTCTCTTTATTAGTTCCTATTTGTGGTGCACAATTTCGTGGAATGTAGGTAGTGGTTATGATCTATTCGATAAAAAAGAAGGAATAGTGTGTATTTTTCGTTGGGGATTTCCGGGAAAAAATCGTCGCATCTCCCTCCGATTCCTTATAAATGATATTCAATCTATCAGAATAGAACTTAAAGAGGGTATTTATCCTCGTCGTGTCCTTTATCTAGAAATCAGAGGCCAGGGGGCCGTTCCTTTGACTCGTACTGATGAGAATTTGACTCCACGAGAAATGGAACAAAAAGCTGCTGAATTAGCCTATTTCTTGCGCGTACCGATTGAAGTATTTTGAAATGAACCGAACAATGAATGTTTTCTGATTCTCGGCTGGGGGTAGAAAATACTCTACAATCCCCTTTTGTATAACTTTATCTATGGTATAACTTAACGAAATTTTCGTCAGAACATCCCTTCGAGTCGAGTCAAAGCAAACGTATATTATATGGAACATAAAAAAGGGGGGTTGCTTTTGTCGGCAAAAACGAGATTTTATGCGTATGGAAATCCACTTGACGCAATTCATTAGCACCAAATCGAAATAAGGATAGATTCATCCCAAAACATTTTGAAATAAAGAAAATTTTTGATTTGAGTTTCAATATTTTGAATTGATAGGTTAGAGACAAATAGCTCATGTAAATTAATTATCTTTCTTGATGTGTCGTTTTCTCCCCTCTTTCGTTCTCTTCTCTTTAATGAATGACCCGACGTTTTGATTATCACATTCAGAAAATTATCTCAATTCTTTTTGTGCTATGGTAGTCAGCGAATTTTTTTGCAATATTTGGAGAGTTTTTTGTCTCGAAATCCGAATTCCTTAACGAAAACTAAAGTGGGTTTTCGGGGAGTCATCGAAAGGAAGGAATTGCTTCGAATTTGACCAATTGAAATAGCTGGAAACCTTTTTTCGCATTTTCGCATTCGAAGTGGACTCTTATTCGATTTCTGTATTCTTGTAAGATTCTTCAAAATTATCAAGGACTCATTACCGAATCACAAATAAAAAAAAGAAAATGATTCGATACCTTGGAATAGAACTCTGGTGAAAAAAAAAAATAAAAAATATTAGATCGCGTAGAGTCGACGAATGAGGCCACTTTATTAAAATTAAATTAAAAATTTCTAAAAAAAATGGCAAAAAAGAAAGCATTTATTCCCCTTCTAGTTCTTGTATCTATAGTCTTTTTACCCTGGTGGAGCTTTCTAACATTTAATAAAAGTCTGGAATCTTGGGTTACTAATTGGTGGAATACCAAGCAATCCGAAACTCTTTTGAATGATATTCCAGAAAAGAGTCTTCTAGAAAAATTCCTAGAATTAGAGGAGCTCCTACTGTTGGACGAGATGATAAAGGAATATCCGGAGACACGTCTAAAAAAGCTTCGTATAGGAATCGGAATCCATAAAGAAACGATTCAATTGATCAAGCTGCACAATGAAGATTGTATCCATACAATTTTGTCCTTCTCGACCAATATAATCTGTTTCGTTATTCTAAGTGGTTATTCTATTATAGGTAAGAAAGAACTTATTACTCTTAACTCTTGGGTTCAGGAATTCCTATATAACCTAAGCGACACAATAAAAGCATTTTCTATTCTTTTATTAACCGATTTATGTATCGGATTCCACTCACCCCACGGTTGGGAACTAATGATTGGCTATATCTACCAAGATTTTGGATTTTCTCATAACGATCAAATTATATCTGGCCTTGTTTCCACCTTTCCAGTCATTCTAGATACAATTTTGAAATATTGGATTTTCCGTTATTTAAATCGTGTATCCCCATCACTTGTAGTGATTTATCATTCAATGAATGACTGAAAAAAGGTCTACTGATATTAATTCAATTAGAATGTTTGGTACTTTGGGCATAAGCATTCCAAACCGTACTGACTCGTTCTACCCATCCAAGGCAGGAAAGTCCTCCAATATTCCAGTAAGATTATTTCAGTAAATAGCAGAATAGTGGATAGGGAACTATACTAGCGACCTACCCAATTTATTGTAGAAATTTTCGGGATCAAAAATTGTACCATGCAAACTATAAATACCCTTTCTTGGATAAAAGAACAGATTACTCGATCCATTTCCGTATCACTCATTATATATATAATAACTCAGTCATCCATTTCAAATGCATATCCCATTTTTGCACAGCAGGGTTATGAAAATCCCCGAGAAGCGACCGGTCGTATTGTATGTGCCAATTGTCATTTAGCTAATAAACCTGTGGATATTGAGGTTCCACAAGCGGTCCTTCCCGATACTGTATTTGAAGCAGTTGTTCGAATTCCTTATGATATGCAACTAAAACAAGTTCTTGCTAATGGCAAGAAGGGGGGTTTGAATGTAGGAGCTGTTCTTATTTTACCCGAGGGGTTTGAGTTGGCTCCAACCGATCGTATTTCTCCCGAGATGAAAGAAAAAATAAGCAATCTTTCTTTTCAGAGTTACCGACCAAATAAAAAAAATATTCTTGTGATAGGCCCTGTTCCGGGGCAAAAATATAGTGAAATCACCTTTCCTATTCTTTCACCGGACCCTGCTACTAAGAAAGAT